CAAAAAAATGAGTGAATTCGGCGAATTTTCTTATCCCTGCGGTTAAGAATGTTGCATAAAAGGCATCTATGTAACCCCGATTATATGACCAATCATAGATAGCATTTTTTATTTTGTCATAAAAAATTCTCTTAGGACCCATTTTAACAAATGAATTAATTAAGTTCAAATTTTGAAAAGATGAATAAACAGGTTTATATAAAAAAAATGCTATCAATATTCCGAAAGAGGCTATACTGACTGAAAAAACTGCATCTTTAGAAAATTCATACCAATCTATTAAATTGTTTGAATTTTTATGTAAAAGATTTATAGACGGGGTTAGCCATTTGGTTAATATATCCACGTCTTGATTGAAAGGAATTCCTAAAAATCCAACGAACAAAGTAAATAGAATTAATATAATTATTGGAAATAACATAGTATTATCCGATTCATAAGGATACAAAGAACTCTTGGTATTGCCAAAATTCGGAATATAAAGAAAGGGTTGGATTGGATTTCTTACATTCTCATCAAATTTCTCAAATTTATATACTTGATTTGAATTTGAAAAAAAAGAAAGACGTTCATTCTTGTTCATTTTTAATAAATTTAGCAAAGGAAAGTTTTTTTTAGTTATTTTTGAACCTTCTTTACCCCATAGAGATATTGAATACAAGGGGGTATTCCTTTTTCCACTGTAATTTTGAAAATGAACGTTTAAATGTCCTTCAAAAGTAAGTAAATAAATCCGACACATATAAAATGCGGTTAATCCCGCCGTAGACCAAGCTATTATTGCAAAAATAGGTGAATACAACCAACTATCATTAAGGATTTCATCTTTGGACCAAAAACAAGCAAGGGGTGGAATACCGCAAAGAGAAAGTGTACCTAATAAAAAAGAATTTTTAGTAATTGGTACATGTTTTGTTAAACCTCCCATAAGTACCATGTTCTGGCTTTTTTCTGGACAATATCCAACAAGAGTTTCCATCGAATGAATAACAGATCCCGATCCTAAAAACAATAATGCTTTGGAATAAGCATGAGTAATCAAATGAAATAAAGCACTGCGATAAGACCCCATACCTAGAGCTAACATCATATAACCCAATTGAGACATTGTAGAATAGGCTAAACCCCTCTTAATGTCTTTTTGAGCAAGAGCTAAAGTAGCTCCTAAAAAAACTGTTATTATCCCTATAAAAGAGATAAAATTCATGATGTGGGGTATGACTATGAAAAGAGGCATAAGTCGAGCTACAAGAAAAATTCCTGCTGCTACCATCGTAGCAGCATGTATAAGAGCTGAAATAGGAGTCGGCCCTTCCATTGCATCAGGTAACCATACATGAAGGGGAAATTGTGCAGATTTAGCAATAGCACCGCCAAATAATAGAACAGCGCACAAAGTAACAAATAAAAAATTGACCTCATTAGTAGAAATCAAGTTATTTAATATTTGGAATAAATCGCGAAATTCGAAACTTCCTGTTACCCAATAAAACCCCAAAATGCCTAATAATAAACCAAAATCACCAACACGATTAGTTACAAACGCTTTTTGACAAGCCTTTGCTGCAACAGGTCGTGTGAACCAAAATCCTATTAATAGATACGAACACATTCCAACCAATTCCCAAAAAATATAAATTTGTATCAAATTTGAACTAGTAACTAATCCCAACATGGAAGTACTGAAAAAACTCATATAAGCAAAAAATCTCAGATATCCATGATCATGAGACATATAATTATCACTATAAATAAGAACTAAAATTCCAACAGTAGTGATTAATATTGACATAATAGAAGTAAGTGGATCGATTAAGTATCCGAATTCTAAAGAAAAATCATTATTGATAATCCAAGACCATACATATTGATAGACAGAACTGCTATTTATTTGCTGAATAGACAGATTCATGGAAAAAATCATGACTATACTTAACAATAAAACGCTCTGAAAAGCCCACATACGGCGAAGACTTTTTGTTGCCGTCGGAAAAAGAAGAAGTCCCACCCCTATTAACATAGGAACTGGAAGTGGAAGAAAAGGTATTATCCACGCATATTGATATGTCTGTTCCATAAAAAAAGTTTTTATTCTTAATTAATTGTTTCCGATTCACCGGATCTTACCTCTTTCGAAAAAGTCACTAAAAAATAAGGATATGCACTAATTTATTAAATTTATTTAATAATTTTATATTAGTATTTATTTTGAGTCTTTTCAAAATCGTTTAAATATTCAAAACAAGAAGTTACAATTGGAGAAATGATATGACCAAGTGCCATATATAAAATATAAATAAAAAGAATATAAATATAAATAGGAAAATTTATATTATTACGAGAAATTCGCGTAATAATTAATAATCGTAATAATAATTAATAAAAATAATAAAACAAGCTTAAAAATTTAAGGCTAAAAAGAGTACTGATGTTGATATGAATTATATGAATTATAGGATTAACTAAGGTTATTGGTCTAATGAAAAAACTCTTTATTTTAGTTACTTTATTTCAACTCATTAACTAATTCATTATGGGATTGATTGTTTTCCATTTCAATCAAAACAAATTATTAGTAAAGTTTAGAAGATTATAGATCTAAAATGAACTTTTTTTATCAAAAAAACGGATCTTTCTTACTAGTCTCATTCGAATTTGAAAATGGAATTTAGGTGTATTTTTTCTCAAGTTTTACTAAAAAAAGATTACTAAAAAAAGACTCACGTTTTTAGGCAAAAGTTTACAATCCTTTGAGGTATTTTATTACATGTAAATAAAGTATAGAATAGAATGACGAAAATAAAGGTCTTTTAGGCTCTTTATTTATTTTATTAAGTTTGATTTCTATCACATAGCAGATTCTAAAGATATAACTTTGAGATATAAACAACGAGAATTAAGAGTTCCAAACCAAAAATTTTTGGTTTTACGAATAGTGTATGGAATCAAAAATTTTTTATGTTATTTCGAGTCATTTTTGATCAAATTTTTACAGATATATCTATATTTCTTTTTTATGAAGAGAATCTTTTTTAGAGAAAAATAGATCATGAATAAGAAAAAATAATTGGTTTTGAACAATAGATGTCTTTCACATCCAACTATAACAATGAGTAACTTCTTCATTTTTAAATGGCAGTTCCAAAAAAACGTACTTCGATATCAAAAAAGCGTATTCGTAAAAATATTTGGAAAAGGAAAGGATATTGGGCAGCGTTAAAAGCTTTGTCATTAGGGAAATCTCTTTCTACCGGGAATTCAAAAAGTTTTTTTGTACGACAAACAACTAAGTCCTAAAAGATTGAAATAATCAGAATGGATTTGACTCAAAAAATTGGATCAGTAATTATCTATATCTATATTTGTTAATATCTATATCTATATTTCTATATTAAATAATAAAAGAATTGGCAGTCCTAGACTTTTAATCTTATCTTATTCTTTTCTTATAAGATAAAAATAAAAATTCTTGTATTTTCTGAAATCTAAAGAAATCAAAAATATTGTATTTTTATTTTTTTTAGTATATTTTCAATCAGATTTTGGTGGTGGGGAGTCTTATTTTCCCCATCGACCTTTACAATAATGATAATGAAAAATTTTTATCTTTCTCGGGAAGGGCAGATATAAGATTTTTAGTTAAAATTAATGAATTGTTGAAACTAATTGATTTCATGTTAAAAATTTTTGGATAACTTTCTTACTTCTTCATTTATTTACTATATGGAATATATTTATCATATATCTACAACTTTTAGTCCAATCAATAAAAAAACCTCATTGTTGAGATATTATGTACAAGTGTCAATTTGGAGTAGTCAAAAATAGACATATTTTAGATTCATTGATAAAATTTCTTTTTTTTTTTCTGAAATCATCAGATAAAGCAGAAATAATAATAATTAATAATGACAATAATAATAAAAGTAAAAAATGAAAAAAAAAAGTTTTTTCGCGAGAATTCTCTAGTTGCAAGAATTCTATTTTTTCTATTTTTGGCTAATACTAATATATTGGCTAATATATAAACTACTTGAATCTTTACTAAAAAAACTTATTTGAGTGAATTGACTTATTCAATCTCGACGATTGAATATAAATAGGCTATTATGAGTTCGAGCAAGCCGCTATGGTGAAATCGGTAGACACGCTGCTCTTAGGAAGCAGTGCTAGAGCATCTCGGTTCGAGTCCGAGTGGCGGCATGCCATCTTCTAAAAGAGATCCAATACATCCTATAATAAAAATAAATCAAATTCCCTATTTATATTTATTAATTAAATTTATATTTATATGGGGATTCCCCCCCCCTTTTTTTTTTTTCATTTTTATGATATTTTCAACTTTAGAGCATATATTAACTCATATTTCCTTTTCTATTGTTTCAATTGTAATTACAATTCATTTGATAACCTTATTTGGCAATGAAATCATAACATATGATTCGTCAGAAAAGGGAATGATAGCTACTTTTTTATGTCTAACAGGATTATTGCTCACCCGTTGGATTTATTCGGGACATTTCCCGCTAAGTGATTTATATGAATCATTCATTTTTCTTTCATGGAGTTTCTCCCTTATTCATATAGTGCCTTATTTCAAAATAAGAAAAAATTATTTAACCACAATAACTGCTTCAAGTACTATTTTTACCCAAGGTTTTGCTACATCGGGTCTTTTAAATGAAATACGGAAACCCACAATATTAGTACCCGCTCTACAATCGGAATGGTTAATAATGCACGTAAGTATGATGATATTAAGCTATGCGGCTCTTCTTTGTGGATCATTATTATCAGTAGCACTTCTAGTCATTACATTTAGAAAGATTTTTTATAGTTCTAAAAGTAATAATTTATTAAAATTAAATGAGTCATTTTCGTTTGGTGAAATCCAATACAAGAATGAAAGAAACAATATTTTTTATGCTAAGAATTATTACAAGGCTCAATTGATTCAACAATTAGATTTTTGGAGTTATCGTGTGATTAGCCTAGGATTT